AATCTTCTTCGATAATGGTACGGAACAATAGTCTGATTGGAGTAGATACACGAATCGCTTTAAATACAAGAAGCCGAGTGGGCGGATTAGTCCGAGTGGAGAGAAAAAAAAAAAGGATTGAACTGAAAATCTTTTCTGGAGATATCCATTTTCCTGGAGAGACAGATAAGATATCCCGACACAGTGGCATCTTGATACCCCCAGGAACAGGAAAAACAAATTCTAAGGAATCCAAAAAATGGAAAAATTGGATCTATGTCCAACGGATCACACCTACTAAGAAAAAGTATTTTGTTTTAGTTCGACCCGTAGTGACATATGAAGTATTGGACGGTATAAATTTAGCAACACTCTTCCCCCCGGATCTGTTACAAGAAAGGGATAATATGCAACTTCGAGTTGTCAATTATATTGTTTACAGAAATGGCAAACCAATTAGGGGAATTTCTGATACAAGTATTCAATTAGTTCGGACTTGTTTAATTTTGAATTGGGACCAAGACAAAAAAAGTTCTTCTATCGAAGAGGCTCATACTTCCTTTGTTGAAGTAAGTACAAATGGTCTGATTCGAGATTTCCTAAGAATTGACTTAGTGAAATTCCCTATTTCGTATCTCAGAAAAAGGAATGATCCCTCAGGCTCAGGATTGATCTCAGATTCAGATAATGTGTCAGATCACACCAATAGCAATCCCTTTTATTCCAAGACAAAAATTCAACAATTACTTAGCCAAAATCAAGGAACTATTCGCACGTTGTTAAATAAAAATAAGGAATGTCCATCTTTGATAATTTTGTCATCATCTAATTGTTTCCGAATGGGTCCATTCAACGCTGGAAAATATCACAATGTGATAAAAGAATCAATTAAAAAAGATCCTATAATTAAAATTAGAAATTCGATTGGCCCTTTAGGAACAGTCCTTCAATTTGTGAATTTTTATTCATTTTACTATTTAATAACTCATAATCCTATTTGGGTAACTAAATATTTGCAACTTGAAAATTTAAAACAGACTTTTCAAGTAATTAACTATTATTTAATGGATGAAAATGGGAGAATTTTGAATCCCGATTCATGCAGTAACATCGTTTTGAATTCATTCAATTTGAATTGGTATTTTCTCCATCATAATTATTATCATAATAATTTTGAAGAAAGATCCACAATAATAAGTCTTGGACAGTTTATTTGTGAAAATGTATGTATATCCAAAAACGGACCCCATCTCAAATCGGGTCAAGTTTTGATTGTTCAAGTTGACTCTGTAGTAATAAGATCCGCCAAGCCTTATTTGGCCACTCCAGGAGCAACTGTTCATGGTCATTATGGAGAAATCCTTTACGAAGGAGATACATTAGTTACATTTATATATGAAAAATCGAGATCCGGTGATATAACGCAGGGTCTTCCAAAAGTGGAACAAGTGTTAGAAGTGCGTTCAATTGATTCAATATCGATGAACCTAGAAAAAAGAATTGAGGGTTGGAACGAGCATATAAAAAAAATTCTTGGAATTCCTTGGGGATTCTTGATTGGGGCTGAACTAACTATAGTGCAAAGTCGTATATCTTTGGTTAATAAGATCCAAAAGGTTTATCGATCCCAGGGGGTGCAAATCCATAATAGGCACATAGAAATTATTGTACGCCAAATAACATCAAAGGTGTTGGTTTCAGAGGATGGAATGTCTAATGTTTTTTTACCTGGAGAACTAATTGGATTGTTGCGAGCGGCGCGAACGGGGCGCGCTTTAGAAGAATCGATCTGTTACCGCGCCATCCTATTGGGAATAACAAGGGCATCTTTGAATACTCAAAGTTTCATATCTGAAGCGAGTTTTCAAGAAACTGCTCGAGTTTTAGCCAAAGCTGCTCTCCGGGGCCGTATCGATTGGTTGAAAGGCCTAAAAGAGAACGTTGTTATAGGAGGGATGATACCCGTTGGTACCGGATTCAAAGGATTAGTGCATCGTTCAAGGCAACATAAGAACATTCCTTTGAAAACCAAAAAGAATAATTTTTTCGAGGGGGAAATCGGCGATATTTTGTTCCACCACAGAGAATTATTTGATTCTTCCATTTCAAAGAAGTTTCATGATACATCAGAACAATAATTTAGAGGATTTAATGATTCCTAAAAGTGGATTCATACTTTTTTTTTTTAATTAAAATTTTAAAAACTCTTTATTTATGGTCATTTTTTGTGGTAATCGAAAAAAAGATAATAACGAATAGATGGTAGGGGTTTGGATTGTGTATCGACATCCACATGGCCAATCTCCGGTAGAAGAAAAGGTTCCATCGGAACAATTATTTAGTTCAGGGCAACCTCGTCGCTTTTTTTTTTTGAAAAAAAAAGCGGAAGTGGGGGGGAGAAATGACAAGAAGGTATTGGAATATCAATTTGGAAGAGATGATGGAAGCGGGAGTTCATTTTGGTCATGGTACTAGGAAATGGAATCCTAGGATGGCACCTTATATTTCTGCCAAGCGTAAA